ATTCCTTTCCCATTTAATATTTCTCAACAAAAACTTCTCTCATTCATCAGCTACCCCGCGGATCTATTCCAAATTTATGAATCGTCCCATGGATTTTGATATTTCGATTGTATGGCGTGGTGTATACACGTTATGCAAACAGAAGGTATGGTTACTCTACTCTATTTTTTCATGGAATGATTATTCCATTCTTTTTTCTCTTTGGATCATAACCAAATCAAAACTTCTCGAGTTATCAGAATCTGTAGTAAAAAAAGTCCTTGGTTATTTAACTTAGATGAAATAGTAATAGTTCCGCTCATTGGTATACTACAAAAATGGGAATGAAATCAATCTGATTCCAATATCTCATATCTTTCCCAAACAAAAGGGGACAATTTAAGTGGAAAGCCCATATCTATTTAATATCTATTTATTAGAATAAAATTAGTCTGTTTTTATGTTATTTCGTACTGTATAATTCCTTTGCTTTGTTTGTGGGATCATTTTCCCCAGGGGTAATGAAAAGAATTCTAGAATGGATTGCTAATTATGCCTAGATCTAATATAAATGGAAATTTTATTGATAAGACCTCTTCAATTGTAGCCAATATCTTATTACGAATAATTCCGACAACTTCAGGAGAAAAAAAGGCATTTACCTATTACAGAGATGGTGCGATTTGATTCTTTTTTCTTGTTTTTTTTAGCCCTCACCTCAGTCTTACGAGAAAGAGACGCGGTTCGGTATAGAAAGAACGAAATTCTTGAAATAAACCTACGCTCGGTGAAGGTGAAGTTTGGAGATAGAACAATTCCTTCTATCGTGTATCCTCGATTGATGCAGCCTCAGATGTTTCAATTGTTGATTTGAGTATTGAGCGAAAGGTTACACCTATGGGTTCTGTATTGCGGGTCAATCCTACACTACATCAGTACCAATAGACGGCATAAGGGAAAAAGCACTACACCTAGGAATCAACAACACAAAAACTTTGTTATAAATTCCCCCTTTCCTTATCGGTATCGGGACTAACAAGAATGGTTGGGACAACAAACATCCATCTCGTTTGTACTTTGGATACCCGTATAACCATCAAAGATCGTTGAAGTGACTAATTCCTGGAAATAGAAGGCGTTGAGAACAAAGAAATTGTTGGAGTTACCATTTATATCTAACACTAATATGATTGGTGTTAAGAAAAAACCTCTTGCGGGAAGGCTGGCTAGAGATTTCTTGTAAAAATACTAGTTCCTTTCAGTTCATAATGAGATGAGAATAGTTCAATTTTTATTCTATGGATTATTCCCCTTAGTACTATGCGCAGAAGGGAGGAGCCGTATGAGATGAAAATCTCATGTACGGTTCTGGAACGGAGATTTTTTGAATAGAATGAACGACCGTAACGGATGTTGGCTCAATCCGAAGGAAATTATGCGGAAGCTTTACAGAATTATTATGAAGCTACGCGACCAGAAATTGATCCCTATGATCGAAGTTATATACTCTATAACATAGGCCTTATACACACAAGCAATGGAGAGCATACAAAGGCTTTGGAATATTATTTCCGGGCACTAGAACGAAACCCATTCTTACCACAAGCTTTTAATAATATGGCCGTGATCTGTCATTACGTGCGACTATCTCCACTATAGAAATAAGGAAAAAAAGCAAAGATCAAATTGGCTAGTAAATACTAGAAAAAATAGGCTTTCTACATAATGCATCGTCCAAAGCAACGATTTTTATCAGCTGTAGCAAGGAAAGAGACTTCACGAGAACCAAAATAGGAAGAAAAAAAAATGAGTGCAGCCTATATACTATATTCTATGGATAAAGGATCAAATTGATAGAGAAAGCACCGTAAAGATCAATTAGCGAGCTATTGAGTCGATACAGTTAAGAACTGCTTACTTATGTCATGATATGGGACAAAAGTTAGGAATCAACTTATGTAATAGAGTCAATCCACTAAGGTATTGAGCAGCGGTGTAGCATCAGATCCCAAAGATAGTAAGTTCTTTTTTCTTATGGAAAAAAGTCTTTTTCAAAGATTCTATATGAATTCCATATATGAAACCGAGATAGTTACCTTTCAGAAAATTCTAACGATATTGTGGGGATACCTATGCTTCATTCTTCTGAAGGTGGGAGAAAAGATCAAACTGATTCTGATTATTGATCAAAATTAGGGTTTGAAACTTATGTAATTAACTTCTTCTGGTTAACCCAAGAAAAAATGGGATAGGTTTATGAGAAATCTAATTCAGTTAGCATAGGGTAGATTAAGATAGGACACAAAAAGAATCGATTTTTGAGCCGTATGAGATAGGAAACTCTCAAGTACGGTTCTAAGGGAAGGAACCACCTATTCCGACCGGGGAGAACAGGCCATTCTACAGGGTGATTCTGAAATTGCGGAAGCTTGGTCCGATCAAGCTGCTGAGTATTGGAAACAAGCTATAGCGCTTACTCCAGGTAATTATATTGAAGCACATAATTGGTTGAAAATCACGA